CCTAGTTTTATTTTAAAAATTTGCACCGATGAGAAAGTCTGCAACTCGTCGATCCTTCGAATAGAAAAGTAATTAGAGGATATGGGCGGTGATGTGATCTCTTTTATGATTTTAGATTTTGGAAGGGGGATTTAGGTGTGGTTTGTTAAGAATATTAGCCTCCACATTTGTAGTTAATTTAGGCTCTTGTTTTTGGGGTTTGGCAAGAAGTTCTTATTAACAATAAAACGAGTGTGGATGGGGGGTAGGGGGGTTTGTTGAGATAATTATAATAATACTTGAAATAGTGCGTGCGTGTGTGCGTGTGCGTGTGCGTGCGTGTATGCGTATGCGTATGCGTATGCGTGTGCGTGTGCGTATGCGTATGCGTATGCGTATGCGTATGCGTATGCGTATGCGTATGCGTATGCGTATGCGTATGCGTATGCGTATGCGTATGCGTATGCGTATGCGTATGCGTATGCGTATGCGTATGCGTATGCGTATGCGTATGCGTATGCGTATGCGTATGCGTATGCGTATGCGTATGCGTATGCGTGTGCGTGTGCGTATGCGTATGCGTGTGCGTGTGCGTGTGCGTATGCGTATGCGTATGCGTGTGCGGGTGTGGGTGTGGGTAAATCCTTATGTCCTTCAAGCATGGATATATAGTCCTCCTTGAATGGTGTGCTAGAGCTTGCATAGGTTGAAGTCCAGCTACATGATATTGTCGGCTCCCATGCCTTGACGGCTTAGCTGAGTCACAGCATCCTAAAATTTAAAAAAATACCAACTGCATGACACCACAGTTATGTTAGGCATGGGCTGATTAGTCATTAGTCCATCGAGATGTCTTATTTAAGATCACGGAGTGGGCGTCTTAGCCTAAAATGGCCCTGAAGTAAGAACCAGATGAATTGTAAAAAGTGAGGATAGCTACCCCCAAGTTAAGATGGGCGCTGAGCGAGAAGAGGGATCCGACTCTGGCGGGTTGATGGTTTCACGGAGGATGGTAGATTAAGGGACCAACGATCGGATAGGGATAGTCATTCTGACTGGAAAGGAAGTCTAGGCAGCCTGACAGAATGGTGCATGCAATCTCCTTTTGAGTCGAATATCCGTATTTCATGGATTTTTAGCAGTTATGGATAGTCATGTGTTGATGGATTAATGGGGAATAAGCATATGAATGTCTTATGTAATATCAATCGTAGTATGTACTAGCTTAATATTCATGGGGTAGATAATATTATGCACGATATACATAGGGACCTTGAATTCAAGGAATAGTTTAATAAGAATACCAGCTTTGGGTGCTGGTGGAGGGGCTGGGGCCTCTTCCTTGATTTGTCCTTGGAAGAATAGATCTTCATTTCTGGTTTACAAGACCAGAGTAATTTTTATACTACAAAGACATTGATCTTCATTTTAGAATTTTGTTTTCTAATATACTGGAGAGAGGCATTAGAATTAGGATAATCGTAAAATAAAGGATTGATGCGATTTGGCCAATGATTACAAATGGGTGCTCTACTGGTTGGCCACCAATTCATGTCAGGGTTAGGAGGTCGGCTACTAAGAGTCAGTATATGCATTGGCTGATTGGGCGGAAAATTATGCTTCGTTGTTTAGAGTTGTGAAGAAAGGGGACGATAGCTAGGATGAGGATGGATAGGACTAGGGGGGTGACTCCTCCCAGTTTGTTGGGAATAGAGCGTAGAATAGCATAGGCAAATAGAAAGTACCACTCGGGTTTAATGTGAGGGGGAGTGCTTAATGGATTAGCTGGTATATAATTGTCTGGGTCTCCTAGCAGGTCAGGGGAGAATAGAACTAGCGTGAGGAGAATTATAAATATGATAAGGAAGCCTAAGGCGTCTTTTACTGTATAATAGGGGTGGAAAGGAATTTTGTCGGCATTAGAGTTTAGTCCGATTGGGTTATTTGATCCTGTTTCATGGAGAAATAGGAGGTGGACTATGGCTAGGGCTGCAATGATGAATGGAAGGATAAAGTGAAATGCGAAGAATCGAGTTAGGGTGGCTTTATCGACGGAGAAGCCCCCTCAGATTCATTCTACCAAGGTAGTCCCAATGTAGGGGATAGCTGAAAGAAGGTTGGTAATTACTGTAGCCCCTCAGAAGGATATTTGGCCTCAGGGTAAGACATAGCCCATGAAGGCAGTAGCTATAACGGCGAAGAGAAGCAGAACTCCTACGTTTCATGTTTCAAGGAATGCGTAGGACCCATAGTAAAGACCTCGACCTACGTGTAGGAATAGGCAGATAAAGAATATTGATGCTCCGTTGGCATGAAGATAGCGAATTAGTCAGCCGTAGTTGACGTCTCGGCAGATGTGGGTTACTGAGGAGAAGGCGGTGGATGTGTCTGCCGTATAGTGCATAGCTGAGAATAGTCCAGTAGCGATTTGGACGATTAGACATGCTCCTAATAGGGATCCGAAGTTTCATCATGAGGAGATATTTGAGGGTGTTGGCAAGTCAATAAATGACTCATTAATGATTTTTATTAGGGGATGGGTTTTTCGAATGTTGGTCATGAGGTTCCTGTAGTTGAAGTTACAACAATGATTTTTCGTGTCATAGGTCATGGTTAGTCCATGCAGGAATAATGACTACGTCTATCTTTCTATTAAGTTTTATATTTGTAGTGTGCTTTATTGCTTTTGCAACTAAGCCATCTCCAGTGTATGGTGGGGTGGGGTTAATTATTGGGGGAGGTTTGGGGTGTGGTATGATTCTAGAGTTTGGAGGATCTTATTTGGGATTAATGGTATTTTTAATTTATTTAGGGGGGATGATGGTGGTTTTTGGTTATACTACGGCTATAGCTGCTGAAGATTACCCTGAGACTTGGGCCTCTAATTGGGTGGTTACATTTATGTTTGTGCTGGGGTTGATGGTTGAGGTTTTTGCATTTTTGCTGGTTAGTGGTGATGAAGTGAGTGTGGTAGTAGGGTTTGATAATATAGGGGATTGGGTGATTTTAGATAGTGAGCAGGGTGGGTATATAGGCGAGGATATAGTAGGGGTGTCCGCTATTTATAATTATGGGTGTTGGTTAATAGTCGTTGCTGGTTGATCCTTGTTTGTTACAGTGTTTGTTGTTATTGAGATTACTCGGGGAAAGGGTTAGTATGCTGCTATTAGTATTGGGATCGGGAGGGTAAATAGGATGGACAGGAAATAGAGTTTAATTATTCCTTTTTGGCTTGAGGTGATGGTAGAAGCTATAGAGTTGATTGAGGCAATTAATTTGGGGAGTGAATATTCTAGTCAGACTAAGTCTAGGGACTTGAATGCTGTTTTTTGGCTTGCAGTTAGGGTTTTTAGGGGGCTCATTCGATGAATAATAGGAGGGTAAAAGCCTAGTTGGGTAGAGAATTTGTTTGTTTTGTTTGTAGTATTTATAGTAAAGTTTAGTGCCATATTGTTTAGGTCTAATGCTAGAATGAAGCCAGCAATTGTAATTAGAAGGGCTGTTGTTTTTAAGGTTAGAGGTATGGTTATTTGTTGGGTGGATGTGGGTGGGATTAGATTAGTAAGTAGATAGCCGGCAAAAATGCTGCCAAGCATTAGACGTTTGATGGGGTTAATCATCTCTGGAGTATTCTCGTTGATTGATAGTATAGGCAGAAATCGGGGGTTACCTATGAAGGTGAAGAAAATAATTCGTATGCTGTAAATGGCCGTTATTGAGGTTGCGGCTAGCGTGATGATAAGGGCTCAGGCGTTTGTATAAGACGTGTTTATGGACTCGATGATGAGGTCTTTAGAGTAGAATCCTGTAAGGAAAGGAGTGCCGGTTAGAGCGAGGCTGCCGATCATGAGGGATGAGGTTGTTAGGGGTATAGCTTTTGCTAATCCACCTATTTTCCGGATATCTTGTTCGTCGTTTAAGTTGTGGATAATTGACCCGGAGCATAAAAAAAGTATAGCCTTGAAAAAGGCGTGGGTGCAAATGTGAAGGAAAGCTAGATAGGGTTGACCAATTCCTAATGTCACTACTATAAGGCCTAGTTGGCTTGATGTAGAGAAGGCGACAATTTTTTTGATATCGTTTTGTGTTAGAGCACATATAGCGGTGAATAAAGTAGTTAAAGATCCCAGGCATAGTATAGAAGTTTTTATTATGTTATTGTCTAGGATTGGGAAGAATCGGATTAGTAGAAATACCCCTGCTACTACTATAGTACTGGAGTGGAGGAGGGCAGACACGGGTGTTGGGCCTTCTATAGCGGAAGGGAGTCAAGGGTGTAATCCGAATTGAGCTGATTTTCCGGCAGCCGCTAAGAGTAGGCCTATGAGTGGGAGAAAATTGGTGTGAATGTGAGTATTAATGATATATTCGAGGTCTCATGAGTTTAGCTCGTTGATTAGTCAGGATATGGTGATAACAAGGCCAATGTCTCCAATGCGGTTATAAAGGACGGCCTGTAAGGCGGCAGTGTTGGCATCTGAGCGTCCGAACCACCACCCGATCAGTAGGAAGGATATAATTCCCACGCCTTCTCATCCGATAAATAGTTGTAGAAGATTGTTAGCTGATACTAAGATTATTATGGTAATAAGGAATGTTAGGAGGTATTTTATAAATCGGTTTAAATTGGGGTCAGAATGTATGTATCAAGTTGAGAATTCTGTAATTGATCATGTTACGTATAGGGCCACTGGTATAAATAGGATGGAGTACAGGTCCAGTTTAAAGCTTATAAATAGGCCAGTAGGTTGAATGGTTAGTCAGTGTCAGTTAGTGATGGATGATTGATAGCCTGTGTGGAAATATGCAATTAGAGGAATTAGGCTCAGTAGGAAAGAAAATTTGATAGACTGAGTGACGTATTTTGTGAAGTTATTTGGGTTTGAGGAAACAATTGATATAATAATGGGTAGGGTTAATAAAATAAGATACGTTAGGGAGACTGAAGTTATTGTGTTTATTACTTTTATTTGGAGTTGCACCAATTTTTTGGTTCCTAAGACCAATGGAATACTACTATCCTATAAAAGTAAGAGAGCCGCACTATTAGATGCGGTTCTAAGAGTTAGCAGTTCTTAATACTCTCTTGGTAAACAAGAAGAATGCGTCTTCTAATTCTAGATTCACAGTCTAGCGTTTTTATAAACTATGTTTACAGTAAAGATGGCCCATAATGAATTTAGGATTTGTAGTGAGTATAATTAAAGGGATTAAATGGAGGGCTATTAGAGTCGACTCTCGGGTGAAGGAGGGCGAGACGTTTTTTATGTGGTAAGTGATTGATCCTCGTTGAGTTATAATGAGTATGTAGAGGGTATAAAGAGCTGTAATTAGTATATTGATCCCTGTGAGAATAATAGAAAAGTTAGATCATGAGAATGAGGAGACAATGATGTATAGTTCTCCAATAAAGTTGATAGATGGAGGAAGTGCCAAGTTAGTTAGGCCAGCTAAGAGTCATCATGTGGCTATAAGGGGAAGAATGGATTGTAGACCTCGTGCTAGTAATATAGTTCGGCTGTGAATACGTTCGTAGTTTGTATTGGCGAGACAAAATAGAAGAGACGAGGTTAGGCCATGGGCTATTATCAAAGCGGTAGCGCCTATAAAGCTTCAAGGGGTTTGAATTATGATGGCGGCAATCACCAGGGCTATATGGCTAACGGAGGAATAGGCGATAAGAGATTTTAGGTCTGTTTGGCGTAAGCAGATAGAGCTGGTCATAACTATCCCTCAGAGGGACAAAATGATAAATGGGTAGGCTATGGTGGTTGAAGCAGGGTTTAGAATGATAGATATTCGTATTATACCGTAGCCTCCAAGTTTTAGTAGAATGGCCGCTAGGACTATGGAACCAGCGATTGGAGCTTCTACGTGGGCTTTTGGCAGTCATAGGTGGAGGCCATATAGAGGTATTTTTACTATAAAAGCCATCATGCAGGCTAATCAGACTAGTTCGTTAGTTAATGATGGCTCTAAATCTGGAGATTTTAGGGTTAAGAGTATGATATTTAGGGTTCCTAGTTGATTTTGTTTAACAATTAGGGCAATGAGAAGGGGGAGGGAGCCTACTAGAGTGTAGAACAGGAAGTAAATTCCGGCATTCAGTCGCTCATTTTGATTGCCTCATCGGGTGATAATAATTAGGGTAGGGATTAGGGTGGCTTCAAATAGGACGTAGAAAAATATAAGTTCAGAGGCTGAAAATGTTATGATTAGGGATACTTGCAGGATAATTAGTATAGAAATAAATAGTTTTTTTCGTATTGTAGTTTCTTTAGCCATGTGGTTTTGGCTCGCGATGAGTATGAGTGGTAGGAGCCATGATGACAGAATGAGTAGGGGGGTGGATAGTTGGTCTGTAAAGAATAAGTTGGAGAAATAATTCAGGGCCTCGTTGTGGCTGTAAAGGTTAAATAAGGTCACCAGACTAATTAGGAAGCTATAGGTGGTTGTATTAATTCACAGTATGGACGGTTTAGACAGTCATGTCAGGGGGAGCAGTATTAATGTTGGAATAATAATTTTTAACATTGTAGGAGGTTTAGGTTTTGTACGTAATCGTTTCCGTAGGAGTTTGAGATTATTACTAGTAGGGCTAGTCCTACGGCAGCCTCGCACGCAGCGAAGACTAGGATAATGATTGGAAGTATAAATGAGAGGCTATTATGTACACTGAGGGTGGTTATTGAGGTTATTACGAAGATAGCCAGTATCATACCTTCTAAACATAGAAGAGTTGATATTAGGTGGGAGCGGAATATTAAGGCACCTAGTAGTGATAAGGTGAAGGCTGTAATTAGACTAGTATAGATTAGAGGCATGATGATAATTATGAGTTAATACATAATCTAATGAGTCGAAATCATTTGTTTTAGTTAAACTAATTATCAGTTTATTCTTCTCATTCTAGGCCTTTACGAGCTCATTCATAAGCTAGCCCTATCGCTAGAACTAGAATTAAGAGTAGAGCAACAAATAATACGGTCATTGGTTTATTTATTTGGGATGCTCATGGTAGAGGTAATAAGAGAGCAATCTCTAGATCAAATAGGAGGAAGGTAATGGCAACTAGGAAAAATTTTATAGAGAATGGGAGTCGAGCTGATTCAATAGGATCAAATCCGCATTCGTAGGGACCAATTTTTTCCGAGTAAATGTTAATTTGTGGGAGTCAGAATGCGATGACTACGAGGGCAGTGGCGATTAGGGTGTTGGTGAGTAGAGATAGAAGTATGTTAATTATTCTTTCTTGGTGTTTACCAAGACTGGTTGATTGGAAGTCAACTATACTGGTTATATTAAAAGAATAAGATCCTCATCAGTAGATAGATACGTAAAGGAATAGTCATACTACGTCTACAAAATGTCAGTATCATGCTGCGGCTTCAAATCCGAAGTGATGTTTTGATGTAAAGTGAAAGTTTAGTTGACGAAGAAAGCATACAAGTAAAAATGTTGTGCCAATAATTACGTGAAGTCCATGAAAGCCTGTTGCTATAAAGAAAGTGGATCCGTAGACTCCATCGGAAATGGTAAAAGGAGTCTCAAAGTATTCTGATCCTTGAAGTAGGGTAAAGTAGACGCCCAGAGCGATAGTGATAAAGAGAGCTTGGATTATATGATTTCGATTCCCTTCTATGAGGCTATGGTGGGCTCATGTAATTGAAACGCCTGAGGCTAGTAGTACAGAGGTGTTTAATAGTGGAACGTCAAGGGGATTAAGGGGTTTGATTCCGGTAGGTGGTCAGCACCCTCCGAGATCGTGGGTGGGGGCTAGACTAGAGTGGTAGAATGCTCAGAAGAATCCCGCAAAGAAGAAGATTTCGGAAATAATGAACAGAACTATGCCATAACGTAAGCCTTTTTGTACTATAGGGGTATGATGGCCTTGAAAGGTGCCTTCGCGGATTACGTCTCGTCATCATTGATACATAGTTAGTAGGTTAGTAGTTAGGCCAAGAATTAGTAGTGATATTGAGTTAAAGTGGAATCATATGATTAGACCGGAAGTTATTAGGAGGGCTGAAAGGGCCCCTGTAAGTGGTCAAGGGCTCGGGTTGACTATATGATAGGGGTGTATTTGGTGGGTCATTAGGTGTTATCATGTAGGTATAGACTGACTAACAGGGTGAATACGTAAGCTTGAATCAGGGCCACGGCAAATTCGAGGATAGTAAGTAGGACTAGGATAATAAAAGTGATTAGGGCTGTTGGAACGCTGATAGCTATAAGAACTATAGTTGCGCCTCCAATTAGGTGAATTAGTAGGTGGCCGGCTGTAATGTTGGCTGTTAGTCGAACGGCTAAAGCTATAGGTTGAATAAATAAGCTAATAGTTTCAATGATAATTAGTATAGGAATTAGTGGAATTGGTGTACCTTGTGGTAGGAAGTGGGCGAGGGATGATTTAGCTTTGTGTCGGAAACCTAGAATAACTGTCCCTCCTCATAGAGGAATTGCTATGCCGAGATTTATTGACAGCTGGGTGGTGGGAGTAAAAGTATGGGGAAGAAGGCCTAATAGGTTGGTTGAGCCGATAAAAATAATCAGGGATACTAGTATTAGAGATCAAGTTCGCCCTTTACTGTTGTGCATGGTCATTATTTGTTTTAGGATTATATGTACGAGTCATTGTTGTAGGGTCGAGACTCGATTAGGCAGGAGACGTTTAGGGGTTGGGAATAGGACACTGGGGAGGGCAATAATTAGGATTACCACAGGTAGTCCTATGAATGTGGGGGTAATGAAAGAGGCAAATAGATTTTCGTTCATTTAGATTCTCAAGGGGTTGTAGAGGTTTTTATGCCTAGGAGTTTAGGGGAGGGCTGAGGGTAGTAGTAGAATGAAGAGATTTTTAGCTGGAATAAGATAAATAGGGAAATAAATATAGATAGGATAGTAATGAATCAAGTAGATGTGTCGAGTTGTGGCATGTCATTATGGAGATTTTTATCCCTTCTTTAGCTTAAAAGGCTAATGCTATTCAAGCTTCATAATGTTAATTAGGCTATAGACACGGATCAGTTTTCAAAATGTTTTAGCGGAACTACTTCTAGGACAATAGGTATAAAGCTGTGATTTGAACCGCAGATTTCGGAGCATTGTCCGTAGAACAGACCAGGTCGTGTGGAGGTGAGGGTAGCTTGATTTAGGCGACCTGGAATAGCGTCGGTTTTAATTCCTAGTGATGGTATAGCTCAGGAGTGAAGCACATCTTCGGAAGAGATCAGTATACGGATGGGTAGTTCTATGGGTAGCACAACACGATTGTCTACTTCAAGGAGGCGGAAATCCCCAGATTTCAGGTCAGAAGTGGGAACTATGTAAGAGTCGAAGGTGAGGTCTTCGTAGTCTGTATACTCGTAACTTCAATATCACTGGTGGCCTATTGTCTTTACTGTTAGTGATGGATTATTAATTTCATCCATTATATATAGGATTCGTAGTGATGGAAGGGCAATCATGATGAGAATAATAGCCGGTAAGATAGTTCAGATTGTTTCTACTTCTTGGGCATCTATAGTGCTAGTGTGTGTAAGTTTAGTCGTTAGTATAGCTGAGATAATATATAAGACTAGAGAGCTGATCAAGAATACGATTATTAGTGTATGGTCATGAAAATTAGTTAGCTCTTCTATGATAGGGGAGGAAGCATCTTGAAGTCCTAGTTGAAATGGATAGGCCATAGAGATATATAGGTATAACCCTATAATTTAACTTTGACAAAGTTACGTAATTATTTTACTAATACCTCTAATTGAGAAAGTCATAAAGGTTATGGTGCTGGCTTGAAACCAGTTATTGGGGGTTCGATTCCTTCCTTTCTTAGTAGGCTTTTACGTAGGCGGGTTCCTCGAAGGTGTGGTATGGAGGAGGGCAGCCGTGGAGTCACTCTAGGTTAGTTGATGTGAGTTCAACTGAGGCTACTTCTCGTTTTGATGCAAATGCTTCTCAAATTATGAAGATTATAATTATTACTGCTGTGAGAGAAATGAAGGAGCCCATGGATGAGACTGTGTTTCATGTAGTGTATGCATCTGGGTAATCTGAATAACGGCGAGGCATGCCTGAAAGTCCTAAGAAGTGTTGAGGGAAGAAAGTTATGTTAACTCCGACGAATATTACGAAGAAGTGGATTTTGGCTCAGGTATCATCTAGTGTGTAGCCTGTGAATAGTGGGAATCAATGTACAAATCCTGCCATGATTGCGAAGACAGCTCCTATTGATAGGACGTAATGGAAGTGGGCCACTACATAGTAAGTATCATGGAGAACAATATCTAGAGATGAGTTAGATAATACAATTCCAGTGAGACCTCCAACTGTAAATAGGAAGATAAAGCCTAGGGCCCATAGTAAAGCGGGGGATCATTTAATGTTACCTCCGTGTAGTGTGGCCAGTCAGCTAAAAACTTTTACTCCTGTTGGAATGGCGATGATTATAGTAGCTGATGTGAAGTAGGCTCGTGTATCAACGTCCAATCCTACAGTAAATATGTGATGTGCTCAAACAATAAATCCTAAGAATCCAATGGACATTATAGCTCACACTATACCTATATAACCAAAAGGTTCTTTTTTCCCTGAATAATAAGTTACAATGTGGGAGATAATTCCGAAGCCAGGGAGAATAAGGATATAGACTTCGGGGTGGCCAAAAAATCAGAATAGATGTTGGTATAGGATAGGATCGCCTCCCCCGGCGGGATCAAAAAATGTTGTGTTTAAATTTCGATCAGTTAGGAGTATGGTGATTCCTGCTGCTAATACTGGTAGGGAAAGCAGGAGAAGGACTGCGGTTACTAGAACGGATCAGACGAATAGTGGGGTTTGATATTGAGAAAGGGCGGGAGGTTTTATATTGATGATAGTTGTGATAAAGTTGATAGCGCCTAGAATTGATGAGACTCCGGCCAGGTGAAGGGAGAAAATAGCGAGATCTACTGATGCTCCTGCATGGGCTAAATTGCCAGCTAGCGGAGGATATACTGTTCAGCCAGTTCCAGCTCCGGCTTCTACTATTGATGAGGCTAGTAATAGGAGGAAGGATGGGGGTAAAAGTCAGAAGCTTATATTGTTTATTCGGGGAAAAGCCATATCTGGAGCCCCAATTATTAAAGGAACGAGTCAGTTTCCGAAGCCTCCAATTATTATTGGCATAACCATGAAGAAAATTATTACGAAAGCATGAGCTGTTACTACGACGTTATAAATTTGGTCGTCCCCCATTAGGGCGCCTGGTTGCCCTAGCTCTGCTCGGATTAGGAGACTTAAGGCGGTTCCAACTATTCCGGCTCAAGCGGCAAACACCATGTATAGAGTCCCGATGTCTTTATGATTGGTTGAGAATAATCAACGTGTTACGAACATAGGTAAAATGGCCGAGTAGGCATTAGACTGTAAATCTAAAGACAGAGGTTAAGCCCTCTTTTTACCAAGCCCCGAGGTGATTTATCACATTGAATTGCAAATTCAAAGGAGCAGCTTCAATTCTGCCCGGGCTTCTCCCGCCTTTTCTTCTGACTAGGCGGGAGAAGTAGATTGAAGCCAGTTGATTTAGGGTTTTTAGCTGTTAACTAAAGTTTCGTGGGGGGAGAGCCCACCAATCTAGTAAGGATTTAGCTTAATTAAAGTGTATGATTTGCAATCATTAGATGTAGGATAGATTCTTGCAATCCTTAAGTTCAGAAGTTAGGCATAATTGTGCCTTCTTAGAGCTTTGAAGGCTCTGGGTCTGTATAACCTAAACTTCTAGCTCACGGTGTGGGTGAGTGTAGTTAAAGGTAGAGTTAGTGTTGATAAAATAATTAGTGGGGATAATAGGGTGATGTATTTTGAAGATTGATGCTGCCATTTTATTTTGTTGTTATTAGTGGTAGGGAATAGAGTGAGTGATGAGGAGTAGATAAGTCGTAGGTAGAAGAATAAGTTTAATAGGGCTATTATTGCCATTATTGTTGGCATGTAGATGCTGTCGTTTAGGGTTATTTCTCGGATGATTAGTCATTTTGGCATGAATCCGGTCAGGGGTGGTAAACCTCCTAGGGATAGGAGGATAATTAGGGAAGAGGCCACTATTACGGGTGTTTTATTTCAGGTGTGGGATAGGGAGGATACAGTTAAATTGGAGTTCAGGTTAAAGGAAGTAAAGAGGGTAAGTGTAAGTATAATATAAATAATAAGGTTAACTAGTATGATTGATGGGCTGTAAGAAATAATTATTATTATTCACCCTATATGGGCGATAGAGGAATAGGCTAGGATTTTTCGTAGCTGGGTTTGATTAAGGCCGCCTCAGCCTCCGATAATGATGGATAGAAGACCCGATGTAAGTAGTAGAGGGGTAGGAATTATGGTAGCGAAATTGTACATGATAGATATCGGGGCTAGTTTTTGTCATGTAAGAATTATGAGGCCAGACATTAATGATACTCCTTGGACTACTTCGGGGACTCAGAAGTGGAAGGGTGCTAGACCTAGTTTTATTAATAGGGATAGGGTTATTAGATAGAGGCTGAGTTGGTTTGAAGAATAATTGAAGTTTCATGATCCGGTGGTAGTGAAGTTGATGAGGATGGATATTAGCAAAATTATTGACGCAGTTGCTTGGGTTAGGAAATATTTTGTAGCTGCTTCTGTAGATCGGGGATTGGCTTTTTTAATTAGAATGGGGATAATGGCTAGCATGCTTATCTCTAACCCCACCCATATTGTTAGCAGGTGGGAGCTCGATATGACGATTAGAGTCCCTGAAATTACTGTTAGTATGATTGAGAAATTGGTAATGATTTTTATTAGTATGGGAAGGGGTTAGACCAACATTTTCGGGGTATGGGCCCGATAGCTTTATTAGCTGACCTTACTAGGATGTAGTGTAAATGGTAGCACGAAGAATTTTGAATTCTTAGGCGTAGGTTCAAGTCCTATAATTCTAGAAATAAGAGGATTATAACCTCTATTATTTACTCTATCAAAGTAACTCTTTTATCAGACATATTTCTAGGAGTAGGGTGGGATAAATGATATGGAAATTGGTAGGGAGACATGTCATATGCATAGGGCGAGAGTCAGGGGGAGGAAGTTTTTTCATAGTAAGTGCATAAGTTGGTCATACCGGAATCGGGGGTAGGATGCTCGAACTCATAGAAAAGCTGACGAGAGAATGAGGGTTTTAATTATAAATTCTATAGTAAATAGTTCTGGTGTATTTAGGCTGCTTAGTGACCCTAGGAAGATGATAGTTGTCAGGGCATTTATTAGGATGATGTTTATGTACTCTGCTATAAAGAATAGGGCGAATGGCCCTGCAGCATACTCTACATTAAATCCTGAGACTAGCTCTGATTCTCCTTCGGTTAGGTCAAAGGGGGCTCGGTTTGTTTCTGCCAGGGTAGAGATGTATCATATTATGGCTAGAGGTCATGTAGGGATAATGAATCAGATATATTCTTGTGAATAGATGAGTGAGCTTAAAGAGTAGGAGCCGTTTAGTAGGAGAACTGATAATAGGATGATTGCTATGGAGACTTCATAGGAGATAGTCTGGGCTACGGCTCGTAGAGCCCCGATTAGTGCATATTTGGAATTTGAAGCTCACCCTGATCATAGGATTGAGTATACAGCAAGGCTAGAGAGGGCTAAAATAAATAGTACTCCTAAATTTAAGTCTATAAGTGCGTAGGGTATAGGAATAGGAATTCATAGGCTAAGGGCTAGGGTTAGGGCTAATGTAGGGGCAATTATAAAGAGAGCTGTGGATGAGTAGTTTGGGCGAAGGGGTTCTTTAATAAAAAGTTTTATAGCATCTGAAAAGGGTTGTAGTAGACCATAAGGTCCTACGATGTTTGGTCCTTTTCGAAGTTGCATGTAGCCCAGAATTTTTCGTTCAATTAGGCTAAGCAGAGAGGCATAATGGCGATTAAGGATTGGGACGATCAGGCTTAGAATGTTGATAAATTGCATAAATGCTAAGAAGAGGAATTGAACCTCTGAATGCAAGATCTTAAGTCTTGTGCAATTACCGGGCTCTGCCATCTTAGCAACCCTGGTCTTGGGTTGTATATTTTGCATAGTTTCTAGATTAAGATTATTTCATCTATAATTATAGGAGCGCTAATGTTATAGGAGGCTCCATTTCTCTGATCCTTTCGTACTGGGAGAAATTGCTAATAGATAGAAACCGACCTGGATCACTCCGGTCTGAACTCAGATCACGTAGGACTTTAATCGTTGAACAAACGAACCTTTAATAGCTTCTGCACCATTGGGATGTCCTGATCCAACATCGAGGTCGTAAACCCTATTGTCGATATGGACTCTCAAATAGGATTGCGCTGTTATCCCTAGGGTAACTTGGTCCGTTGATCAAATATTAAAAATTTTGGGTCAATAAGTTGAATTAATAACTTAGATTCGTGAATCTTAGTTTTATTCATTCGGAGGATTTTTTATTCTCCGAGGTCACCCCAACCAAAATCGCAGGCTTATTTTAGGCTAAATTTTTAATCTCCGTAGAGGTGAGAGTCGGTAGTCTAGTAAGCCATTAGATTAAAGCTCCATAGGGTCTTCTCGTCTTATTTCTTTATCCCAGCCTCTTCACTGGGAGGTCAATTTCACTGATGGGAAGTAAGAGACAGTTAAACCCTCGTCTTGCCGTTCATACAAGTCCCTAATTAAGGAACAAATGATTATGCTACCTTTGCACGGTCAGGATACCGCGGCCGTTTAACGTAAGTCACCGGGCAGGCAGTGCCTCTAATACTTTTCATGCTAGAGGTGATGTTTTTGGTAAACAGGCGGGGCTTGTGTTTGCCGAGTTCCTTTTACTTCTTTTCATCTTTCCTATACGCACTCCTGTGTCGGGTCAACTCAATTGTTAGAAAGAGGCTTGGTTATGTTTGTTTATTCATTTTGAGTTAACTATCAGTGAATCATTCGATCTGATATACACTTGTGCTAGGAGAATAGTCATTCTTGTTACTCATACCAACATTATCTCATCTATTGAAAAATAGATTGGTCCAGTGGTCAAGTTAGGAATTTGTTGCTGCTAGAGGAATCAGGTTGTAGTTATAGTAATTTGAGCTTTAACGCTTTCTTTATTGGTGGCTGCTTCTAAGCCAACAATGTTAATATTGGGTTCTTATTCTCTAACTGAGGTTTTATCCTTTATCTAAAGAGCTGTCCCTCTTTAGACTAGCAATTAAACTTACGTGGGGATTTTGGTGTTCTTTGAGTAAATTTAAAGCTGAACTAAAATTCTTGCCTGGACAACCAGCTATCACCAAGCTCGTTAGGCGTTTCACCTCTACCTAAAAATCGTCCCACTATTTTGCCACATAGACGGGTTCATTCATAAAATTGTTCTTAGGTAGCTCGTTTGGTTTCGGGGTGTCTAACTTCAATTCTTTTTGCTAGACTTGTTCTAGTTGATCCATTATGCAAAAGGTACAAGGGTTAATCTTTGCTTTTTTGTACTTATACTTAGGTTCTTTCATCTTTCCCTTACGGTACTATCTCTATAGCGCCAATATTTCATTTCCATCTCCTGTACTTTGATTCGTAACTAAATGATTTAATTTATTTGCTGATATATTTTAGTGTGTGGGGCGTATTGGGCTAGCAGTGGTTCAGAGCGTTCCGGGTTAGTGGAAATCTCCTGGGTGTAAGCCAGGTGCTTTAGTTAAGCTACGCTTTGATTCATCCAAGCACACTTTCCAGTATGCTTACCATGTTACGACTTGTCTCCTCTAATATGTTATTCTGCTGCATTATGTAATAGGTATAGAAATATACTTGAGGAGGGTGACGGGCGGTGTGTGCGTACTTCATTGCTCCATTCAATTAAGCACTCTATTCTTAATTTACTACTAAATCCTCCTTATTCCTTCTATTTCAAGAAGGTTATCGTTAATGTTCTGGGCAGAGAAAATGTAGCCCATTGCTTCCCACTTCATAAGCTACACCTTGACCTAACGTTTTTATGTGGAAATTATTGAGCTTACTTTTTTTCCCTATAGGGGTTCGCTGAAGATGGCGGTATATAGGCTGAATTAGCAAGAAGTGGTGAGGTATAGCGGGGTTCATCGATTACAGAACAGGCTCCTCTAGGTGGATATAAAGTACCGCCAAGTCCTTTGAGTTTTAAGCAGTAGCTAGTAGTTCTCTGGCGGGTAGCCTTATTAGGAGGCTATCTCTGTTTAGGGCTAGGCATAGTGGGGTATCTAATCCCAGTTTGTGTCCTAGCTATCGTGTCTTCAGGTCTAATAAGATCACTTTCGTAGCTTATTTTATCCTAGACTATGAATTTCTACATATTAGTCAGAATTTAACCTTATTTTGCTGTAGTTCTCTAAACACGCTTTACGCCGTAAGTTTATTAGTTTGGGTTAATCGTATGACCGCGGTGGCTGGCACGATATTGACCAACCCTAAATAGTATAACTAAGTCAAACTTTCGTTCATTGCTTAATTTTTATCACTGCTGTTTCCCGTGGGGGTGTGGCTAGGCAAGGTGTCTTGAGCAACTTTAGTGTGCTTGATACCCACTCCTTACAATCAGTGGCAGATATTTAAGGGTATTTTCACTGGCATGAGGAGTCTCGCATGTGTAAGTTTACTAGTAACTAATAAAAAGGCCAGGACCAAACCTTTCGTTTGTCAATAGGTCTGAAGACCGTCTAAGCATTTTCAGTGCTTTGCTTTTTAATTAAGCTATATTAAC